GAAAAAGACTTTTTTTCATACTTCATAAAAAAGAAAAAGACTTACTGTCTTTAGGATCTGATGCTACACCGCTGCTCAATACCTTAGGTGATCTACTCTATTACATAAGTAGATTCCGAAGATTTATCTCATATTATGATATAAATAAACAGCTCTTGTTGTATCGGTCCAAAACCTTTCCAATTGATCTTTACGGTGCTTCCTCTATCAATTAAATCTTTTTTTATCCATAGAGTATTTAGGCATATCCAGTCTTCACTTCATATTTGATCTATGAAGTTTATTTTTTTGCTACAGCTGATAAAAAATCGTTTTGTACGATGCTTATGTAGAAAGCCCTTTTTTGTGTTTCTAGTATTTAATTGACTAGCTGTTCGTTCTTTTTTTTCTATAGTGGAGATAGTCGCACGTAATGACAGATCACAGCCATATTATTAAAAGCTTGTGGTAAAAATGGGTTTCGTTCTAATGCCCGAAAATAATATTCTAAAGCTTTGGTATGTTCCCCATTACTTGTGTGGATAAGGCCTATATTATAGAGTATATAACTTCGATCATAGGGGTCAATTTCTAGGCGCATAGCTTCATAATAATTCTGTAATGCTTCCGCATAATTTCCTTCCGATTGAGCCGACATCCGTTACGGTCGTCATTCGCTTTAACGAATGCTCCGTTTCAGAACCGTATGTGAGATTTTCATCTCATACGGCTCCTCCTTTAGGTGCATAATGAAAATAATATATGGAAAAATTTGATGTCATTATGAACTAAGCGGGGCTAATGTTTTTACAAGAAATCCCTAGCCAACCTTCTTGCAAAAGATCTTTTCTTACTACCAAGTGGGTTCATGCTAGATAAAAATAAAAAAGTAAAAGTAAACTCTAAAAATTTCTTTGTTCTCAACGCCCCTAAATTTCCAGGAATTAGCCACTTCAACAGTCTTCAATGGTTATACGGGTATCCAAAGTACGAACGAGATGGATGTTTATTGTTCCAACCATTTTAATTAGTCCCAATCCCAAAGAAGAAGAAGAAAGAAAAGGAATCATTTTGAAGAAAGTTTTCGTGTTGTTGATTTCTCGGCGTAGTGCTTCTTCCCCTATGCCTCCTATTCGTATATTGTATTAGTGTAGTAGGATTGATCTGTAATACGGGAACCATAGGTAAAAACCTTTTGCTCAATACTAGAATTCACAGTTGAAGCATCTAAGGCTGCATTAATCGTGGATACATGACAGAAGGGATTGCTTTTTTTATATTATAAACTTCACCTTCAAAAGCGTAGATTTTTTTTCAATACTCGTTTTTCTTTCTATTCCAAATCGGCGAGAAAAAAAAATAATGATAATCAAATCGCACCATCTCTGTAATAAGTAAATGCCTCCTTTTCTCCGGAAGTTGTCGGAATGACTCGTAATAAGATATCGGCTACAATTGTAAAGGTTTTATCAATAAAATTTCCATTTATACGCGATCTTGGCATAGGTAGTAATCCATTCTATAACTCTTTTTATTTCCTTTACCTTTTCTTTTGTGAGAAAATTTTCTCATAAACAAAGGAATTGTATAGTACGAACTAACATAAAAGCGGACTCATTAAAATAAAAAACCTTCTATCTACTTACAATTTTTCCGGTCAAAAAAGGTATCTATTAACCATAATCTAAAAAACGATGAATAACTCGCTATTCACCCAGGTACTCAGTCATAATCCTGGTGTCGGAGAGATGGCCGAGTGGTTGAAGGCGTAACATTGGAACTGTTATGTAGGCTTTTGTTTACCGAGGGTTCGAATCCCTCTCTTTCCGTACTTTCAACTAATTCACCAATCTTACGTGATTGACCACAATGTATCAAAAAAAAAAAAAAGAATATATATAAAATCTACCTATATTTTATTTTTAAATAGATTCTCTATTCCTAATTTCTTTGATATGGAATATGCTGGGAAGAGCAAACAAGGGATCCAAATATCCCTACCAATCTATGATACATGAATAGGAAAAAAATTCCCCGACAAAATCCCTTACCTTGTTCCTTTTTATTTTTAATCAAAACGGAGGGCGAAGGGGAGTTGTCCGAATTCTTGTTTTTAGTTATTTTTTTTTAGTTTATTAAGTCTGTCGAGAGTAATATTCTACGACAAGCAATTCATTTATTTTCAAACCGACGCATTTCCTATCTATTATTTGATTGACTAACCCTTCATATTGGAATGTGTGAAGAGTCAGATGGTTTGGCAATTCCTCGGGGGCAGATGAATCAAGAAGATTTTGAACCAAAGTTCTAGAGTTTTGTTCATCCTTCACTGTAATAATATCTCGGGGTTTGCAGCGATAACTTGGTATATCAACTATATGACCATTAACTAAAATATGTCCATGGTTAACTAATTGGCGTGCTTGAGGAATAGTCAAAGCCATACCCAATCGAAAAAGGATGTTATCCAAACGCATTTCAAGTAATTGTAGTAAAACTTGACCTGTTGACCCCTTGGCTTTTCCGGCGATACGAACATATTTAAGTAATTGGCGTTCTGTAAGACCATAATGAAAACGCAATTTTTGTTTTTCTTCTAAACGAATACGATATTGAGATTTTTTTCCGGAGCGCGATTGGTTTCTAAGATCGCTTCCTGCCCTAGGCCTTTTACTAGTTAGTCCCGGTAAAGCCCCCAGACGGCGTATTTTTTTAAAACGAGGCCCTCGGTAACGTGACATAAAGACTCCTTTTTTTTTTTTATTGTACAAAACTAAACAAAATTAAAACTGAACTAAATGATAATGATAAATGACGTGAAATCCACTCCAATAAACTATTGGAATACAAAGAGTAAGAAGATATATTCTCTCAATATACATATTTTGTTTTATTGTATATACAATATATATAAATAAAATAAATCATAAAAATTTTCCTTTATTTTCTTGATTTATTTTGCAAAGATCTAATCCTTTTACCCAATATATATTCCTATATGGAAGTTTATATGACATAATATAAATGGATTGGTAACTCTGGGAAAAGGTGAAATAAGTTTTTTAAATCTTCTTTGATTTTGAAAATAGATTAAAAATCATGTAAAAAAACGAAAAAATATGGAAAAGCCGGCTATCGGAATCGAACCGATGACCATCGCATTACAAATGCGATGCTCTAACCTCTGAGCTAAGCGGGCTCAAATAAAAAAGCGCGTGCATACAAATTCAATAAACTACTATATCGTATCAATTAACTATTCTATTCATATTTTTCCTTATCTATTTAGAATTAATTAATCATATTCTATATATTCTAGAACAAAATATAGCTCAAATAAATAGTGACTATCATTAAATAAATAAAACATAACCTTAATTAATAGAATATAGCAATATATAGACTTTATTATTTGGATTTCATTAGTTTATAAACAAGAAAATCTTAATTAGATCAGAAATATTTTTTTTAGTTAAATGATATCTGATTTGAAATTCTTGTTTTTTTGTTCTAACCTCATGCTATTATTTTAGACTTTTTTCTAATAATATAGAATTATTCGAATTAATATTCGAAATGAATATTCGAATAGAATTTTTTAGAATTATTATAATTTAAAATCTACGAAGTAGACTTATAATCTTTTTCCGCTGCACATTGTAGAATTATAAGTTTCAATAATAATCATAAATTTCTTTTCATGGAAGTAAAAAAAAAAAAAGAATCGACCGTTCGACTATTTCTTAAAATTTAAGACAAAGATGAGAAAAGGAATAACATATATATGTTATGTAATATATAACCAACCATATTGAATTGCAAATACAAAAATGATAGAATCTTAGTTGATTAGACTAAATCAATATGGATTGGGCTAAAAAAAAAAGAAAGAAGATACCAAAGAAATAAAAAAAGTATCTATATGTAATGAATTCCGAAGTTTCGGCATAAGAAAAAGCGGAAAGACATAATAATGAGATCCTAATCTCAAAGCAAAAAGGGGATATGGCGGAATCGGTAGACGCTACGGACTTAATTGGATTGAGCCTTGGTATGGAAACCTACTAAGTGATAACTTTCAAATTCAGAGAAACCCTGGAATTAACAATGGGCAATCCTGAGCCAAATCCTGGTTTACGCGAACAAACCTGAGTTTAGAAAGCGAGAAAAAGGGATAGGTGCAGAGACTCAATGGAAGCTGTTCTAACAAATGGAGTTCACTAACTTGTGTTGATAAGGGAATCCTTCGATCCAAACTTCAAATAAAAAAGGATGAAGAAAAAAAACCTATTTTGTCTAAATATAGGTAACACAAAACGATCTCAAAAATGACGACCTGAATCTCAATTTCTATTTTTTTTTATAAAAAAAATATAAATGTTGTGAATCAATTCGAAGTTTAAGAAAAAATCGAATATTCATTGATCAAATGATTCACTTCATAGTCTGATAGATCCTTGGTGGAACTTATTAATCGTACGAGAATAAAGATAGAGTCCCATTCTACATGTCAATACTGACAACAATGAAATTTATAGTAAGATGAAAATCCGTTGACTTTTAAAATCGTGAGGGTTCAAGTCCCTCTATCCCCAACTCTACTCCCCCAAAAAGTATGTTTGACGCCTTACCTTTTTTTAGTTATTCAAGAATTCATTATCTTTTTTCATTCATCCTACGCCTTTACAAACTATAATATCTTTTCTTATTATAGACAAGTCTTGTGGCATATATCATACACGTACAAATGAGAAAAAAAAAATATCGATTTGAATGATTTAGAATCTATATAATTATAATTAATTTTTAATTTTAAAACTTAGAAAGTCTTCTTTTCGAAGATCCAAGAAATTCCCGGTATAAAACTTTTTTTATTTACTACTTTTTGATTTTTGAGTTTCTTTTAATTGACATAGGCCTAAGTCATCTAGTAAAATGAGGATGATACTTCGGCAATGGCCGGGATAGCTCAGTTGGTAGAGCAGAGGACTGAAAATCCTCGTGTCACCAGTTCAAATCTG